AAATAATTGTCTGATAATGAGCAAGGAATATCCGTCTTTCTGCTAAACAGGATGTATTGAACTCATAATTCATTAGATCCTTTTTATGAATGTCAACTAAGTATCGTAAGTAAATTACTCCCGGTTGTTCAATCATTTGATAACCAGAGTTATTCTTTGATAAATGATCACTATGAGTCAGACTCAATAGAATTTGATCAATCCTTTTTTCTGTCGTTAAGGTAGAGAACTGAACCAAGAATTCTCTTTCTTTATCATCAATCGAATCACTGTTCAAGACCCAGGATTCTATTTTATTATCAATCCACGCACCATTCCCGGTTTTTCTTTTTATTATCAAGGAATGGATCACTTTACTTGTATGACTTATATGTCTCGTATTTATATAAAAAGTGATTCGATTGATGGGATTTGGTATGATACTTATGAGATCGATGAGATTCCAATATTTCTTATTAGAACGTATTGATTCGACCCCATAAACGGGACCAACATCCCATACCATGTCGTCATCAGAAACAACAATATCCCATATTAGTTGTAGAAAATCTACGACTGGTTCCAGAACAACTAGAAAGAGTTTCGTTAACCAGAAAGAATCCAGGTCAGGTATAGGATACCTATCCAGAAGTTTTCGCAACTCAATGATGTATGATGGAATCATCAAAGATTTGGCCTCTTCGAACTCTGTCTGTAACTCACTATAGACTCGAGAAACAAAGAGAAGATGTGTATAAACGAGATATCCAGCAACAAGAAGAAGGAAAGGGATTGAATAGTGTAACTCCCAAACATTTAGCGATCTCAGATGTGTCGATATCAATAGTGACTCATTATTTTGATGAAAAATTTCGTCGGATAGAAGAAGATTATGTAAACAATTAGTCCGAATCTCACTTATCCGATTCCATATCTTAAGATTGCATTGTATCTTCCACAATGCAATCTTAAGATATGATATATGTAATCTATGCATAATATTATGAAAAAAAAGGTCTGAAAAAGTATCTAAAAATATGAAATTTAGATATTTGTACCCTGTCGAGGTAAGGAACCATGGTATATATGTTTTGAATAGATTCCATTTTGAGAGAGTTGAAAAAGCACTATCTCGTTGAAAGGTTCTATACATCTGCCTTTTCTCAAGGCATTTTTTTGGACAAGGACTCCGTTTTTTCCTCTTTTCGGATGGTAAATATTTCTCAGAACATGGAGTGTGAATCAAACCTATGTTTGAATTGAGATACTGATGCAAGTTCTTCCCTTCTGAAACAGGTAGATTCATATCTGAAAGAGGTTGACAATAAGTTCTTTCTAAATTGACTATTTGTACCTCTGTTAGAGGTGTTCCAGAAATGTCTGCGATCGAGTAAATAGCTCTACGAACGAATGGATCGGATCGAATTGGAAAATGGAAAGATTTGTACAAGTTATACCCTTCGTCGCCACTTTGCGGAAAATCGTTAGTCAATATGTTACATACCTGTGACTCGATTGGTGAAATAGTATCTCTCTCCAAAAAAGCATGTTTTTTTTTACCACCGCAAAAATATAATATTTTGTTGCGAATGAACAAGATATTGAGGAATTGTCCATACGTAAAATCATAATTATTGATACAGGCCTTTTCCACATAAAAAGGAAATCTTTTGTTACAATAGAAGCCGAAGTGATATCGATTATTCAAGAATCGAAGTCGATTTGCTTTATAAAAAGAGGATATCAATGAACTTCTATGAAATGGTTTCACGGGATTCAGCCAATTGTCTTGATCGTGGGATATCATTGAGAAATAGGAATCCGTGTTATCAAAAGATTTCTTGCAATTCTTTAATGGTGATATTGTTCCTTCATTGATCAAGAATTTCGATTTTTGGGAAGTATCATGGTCATCCAATAATAAGGGTTTCCATTTTTTCAAGATTTGAAGACCTATTGATTCTAACAACTGATTACAGAGTGGATCATTCGGACCTTTCAATTCATAGATGTGGATCTCGGACCTATGAATGGGGATACTCCCGAAACTCACAAAGAAAAAAGGAAGTGAGTTAGACAAAAAGAACGAAAGTGGCTTAGACAAAAAGAGAAGAAACTTGAACAAAAAGAAAGAAAGTGGCTTAGACAAATATTTTTTGTCGATAACCTCAGACCAATCACTCGAATATTGATTAATATGTAATTGTAATCGATCGAACACTACTTGAAAACGGCTATTCTGCTCAGAAATGAAATGGTCCAAATGTTCCTGGAAATTCTTGCTCCCATTGGACCATTTGTATCTATATGCATCAGGATCCCAATTCATGGATCTCTCCGTTTGAGAAATCAAAATAAGAAGATCGAACCATTTCTTCTGACCCTTTTTCATCAAATTTGATAAATGTTGGTTGATCGTGTATTTCATTAGAATTCTATGATTCAGAGTATCATTTCCTATTTGATACCTTTGAATTCCATATTCCAAGTTGCGATCGAATCGATTCTTTTTAATGAATCG